TTTTCTTTTCTTCCAATCCAAAGAATTTACTTTATGCATAGGTTATCGATTCAGCATTGGATAAGAATGGGGGAGATCCCCGTTTTCCGAAAAAAAGGGAGGGTTCAAATCATTTTTTTTTCGACATGAGTGTTCTCTATCGAAAACAATTTCCAACTATTCATTTTTAATTTTGAACCCATTTATCTATTAACATAGTAGTAGAAAGAGTACTTTGCTGCATCCGGACTTCAAACAGTTTAGCTTTAACCATATTAAATTAATGGCCCCACGTTATTGGTTGATAGAGAATCAAAGTCTATTTACCAATGAACCGCGAAATGCTATGGTTCTTAACGATTTTCTTATTAATTTATTCATTTATTAATTTATTCAGAAGTAATTCGCAGGACCATGCACCTTTTCTTTCCTAGTTAAACCGAAAAAAAAAAAGAGGTCATCTGGTTCAATCCAGCGTATTCTTGAAATAAACAACTCGCACACACTCCCTTTCCAAAAAAAATCAATACACCAAGAACTACACTTAGATTTATTAGATTTGTTGCTAAAATATCGGTATTAAACCCGAAGCTCCCGGCGGATGGCCAGTGACCAAAAGAAACGAAAGAGTCGGTTATAGTTTTCATATGGATCTCCTCTTATTTTATACCTCTTATTTTATAGATATAGACAGATTAATTAAATTATCTTTTTTATTCTATATATTTCTATTTTTCTATATACACATTTATATTGATATTTTCTATATTATTGTTCTTTTATGCATTTATCTGTATTCTATTCATTTACTTACCTTTTTTCCTTTTTTCGGTAATTAGAAATTTAGAATTTCTAATAAGAACAATATTTATTATAATTTGGTACTAGGTCTCGTGTTAATTGCGAATTTTTATTTGTCCTGCAACACTTCCTAAAAAAGGTTTTGATTGGACTAAGAAGGGGGAAGGAAGAAAGCGAGTTCGTTCGTATACTACTTCCTCATTCTCAAATCAGTCCTTCCCATACCATAATTGTCCCACTAAAAATAAATAAAGAAAAATAAATAAAGAAAAATAAATAAAGAGTTAAATCTTGATATAATTTTAAAAAGCAAGCATCAAGCACAAGTCAATAAAATAAAAAAATACGTATTTTTAGGATTAAACAAAAGGATTCGCAAATAAAAGTGCTAATGCAACAACCAATCCATAAATTGTTAAAGCTTCCATAAAAGCCAGACTAAGTAATAAAGTACCTCGTATTTTTCCCTCCGCCTCGGGCTGTCTCGCAATACCTTCTACAGCCTGGCCTGCAGCAGTACCTTGACCAACCCCAGGTCCAATAGAAGCAAGCCCAACGGCCAACCCAGCAGCAATAACGGAAGCGGCAGAAATCAATGGATTCATAATAAATTCCTCGCAACAAAACAAAATAAAGAAATGGTTAATGATACAATCAACCAATAAACTATGACTTAATTATTTCAGCGATAAGATTTTCATACAGTCGAAACAACTCAAAATTTCAAATTGAAGTAATAAATAATATTATTAAATCATTAGAATTACTTCGATATCTGATATTTATTTTTTATTTTTAGTTTCTGCCCATTGCGTTTTTGTGAATTCATACAACCTTTTGTTTTTTCATTTCTTTCTTTATTCCGAGCCATTCAAACTCTTCGCTCCTTTTCGGGATTTAATTTCTTTATTCAATATTCAATTCACAATTACAGTTTTACAACCGAAAAGAAGGACTTTTATTGGAATCTCGATCTAAACTCCCAGTAATATGGCCGATTAGATATATCTTTTAACTAATACTAATATATAACTAGTTAATGCCTAATATTCCATATACATGTCTTTCGTCCATAACGTAAACCAACTATTCGTTTCGTATCTTAGATTCAATCGGATTATAAAATCATTTTTCAAAACATCTACACAGGAAAGTTGGCTTATAGCCATTATATATTTCCCTACACCTAGTTTGATCCCGCTCTGCTAAACAACCCATTTTTTTTTGTAATCTGTAAACTTTTCTTTTCCTTTTATTTATCATTATCTCAGATGGATAGAATCAATCTAAATGGACACTAAACGGACGAATTCCTTAGGCTGAATCATTGTAAATCATTGTATAAAAATATAAGTGATCTAAGTTGATGTAATTGATTATTTATTAATATTCAATATTTTGTTTTGGTCAATCGGTGAATTGAATAAAAAACCCGACTGAAATGGGAATGGCTCTAGAAAAGTCTAATTGCATATTGTAAACAAATCAAATCATATTGTAAACAAATCAAATAAAGAATTCTTATTCGGATTATGACTCCTAAAATTGGAATTGAATGAATAAAACAATCAAGACACTATCACTCTAAAGAGAATATTCATTGAATTGGAAGGGGGGCTAAATTGGTAAAATGAAGTTTAGGAAAAAGATCTTTTAGATCTCTTTCCTTTTTTTTTACAATTCTCGAATATCGTAATCTTTTTTACTAGTCCTCGAGATCGTATAGACCCCTTTGTCTAGGTATGTTTATATTTATGTTCACCAAGGCGATTCTCTAAAAACTATTTCGAAAATTAGTCAATGATGCCCCTCCATGGATTCACCTATATAAGCCGCAGCTAAAGTTGCAAAAATAAGAGCTTGAATACCGCTTGTAAATAATCCAAGAAACATTACAGGTATAGGAACCACTAAAGGCACTAAAGAAACAAGAACAACAACTACTAATTCATCCGCTAATATATTTCCGAAAAGTCGAAAGCTAAGTGATAAGGGTTTTGTGAAATCTTCTAAAACGTTAATGGGTAAAAGGATCGGAGTTGGTTGAATGTATTTACCAAAATAACCTAATCCTTTTTTGCTAAGGCCGGCATAAAAATAGGCTACTGACGTAAGTAAAGCTAAAGCCACAGTAGTGTTTATATCATTCGTAGGTGCAGCTAACTCTCCATGAGGTAACTCTATGATTTTCCAAGGCAAAAGGGCCCCAGACCAATTAGAAACAAAAATAAATAGAAAGAGAGTTCCAATAAAAGGAACCCATGGACCATATTCCTCTCCAATCTGAGTTTTGCTCACGTCTCGAATGAATTCAAGGACATATTCGAAGAAATTCTGGCCATTAGTCGGAATGGTTTGTGGATTCCGAACAGCTACAATAGATGACCCTAATAAAATAGCAATTACAACCCAAGACGTAATAAGTACTTGAGCATGGACTTGAAACCCCCCTATTTTCCAATAGAAATGCTGGCCTACTTCCACACCGGATACATCATATAGCCCCTTTAATGTGTTGATGGAACATGATAGAACATTCATATTGCCCTCTGAATGAAAAAAAAAAAAGGAATTATTTTGATTCAACTATCTTTTTTTTAACGTTGTCCATTTTTATTTTCTATTTTGAATAACAACTAATCACAGAATATCCCCAGTTCTTTTTATCTCTTTTGTTTTTGTGCGATTCAGAAATAAGAACCAATTCCATAAATTCATATAGTTCGCAAAATTATTTATTTATCTTATTATTATATTTATTTATCTTATAATTAATTATAATTAATCAGGGATTTCGTATATAACTAGAACGACCCTCACAAATTGCAAATATTAATTTGTTAAGAATTAATCGGATTGAAGCAATAGCGTCATCATTCGCTGGAATCGAAATATCTGCCAGATCCGGGTCACTGTTTGTATCAATTAAACAAATCGTTGGAATTCCCAAAGTGAGACATTCTCGAAGAGCCGTATATTCTTCTTGCTGATCAAGAATTATTACAATATCGGGTAACCCCGTCATATATTTAATCCCCCCCAGATATGTTTTCAAGTCAGATAACTGTCTCTTCAATCGAGCCGCATCCCCCTTCGGAAGGCGGTTTAGTCTTCCTGTTTTTTGTTCCATTCTCAAGTCCCTGAACTTTTGAAGTCTCGTTTCTGTAGTGGACCAATTCGTTAAAATACCGCCGAGCCATTTTTTATTAACATAATGACACCGAGCCCTTATTGCAGCTCGCGCTACTGAATCAGCTGCTTTCTTTTTGGTACCAACAATTAAGAATTGTTTTCGGCTACTTGCTGCATCAAAAACTAAATCACAAGCTTCTGATAAAAAACGAGCAGTTCGAGTAAGATTTGTAATATGAATACCTTTACGCTTTGCAGAAATATAAGGTGCCATTCTTGGATCCCATTTTCTAGTCCCATGACCAAAATGAACTCCTGCTTCCAGCATCTCCTCCAAATTAATGTTCCAATATCTTCTTCTCATTTCTCCCCACACCTTCTCCCTCTCTTTTTTTTTTTTTTTAAAAAAAAAGAACGGGGTACCCTGAAATAAATAATTGTTCCGACGGAACTTTCCCTTTTCCCGGAAATTGGACATTGATATACGAACGAAGCGATTAATGTCTGTCTATTACGTATTATCTTTATTTCTTTATTATTATTAACACAAATCCCATCTAACAAATCACAAGACAATTAACAAATCACAAGACAATCGATAGTTAAAAGGATAAATCCCCTCTTAGGAATCATTAAATCCTATAAATGATTGTTCTGCTGGATCATAGAAATTTTGGAAATGCACGAATCAAATAATTCTCGGTGGTGGAACAAGATATCTCTCCTTTCCCCCTCGAATAAATTCTTCTTTTTGATTTTCAAAGCAATACTCTTATATTGCTTTGCGCGGTGCACTAATCTTTTGAATCCGGTACCGACGGGTATCCTACCACCTAGAACAACGTTTTCTTTCAGGCCTTTCAACCAATCAATACGACCGCGGAGAGCGGCTTTTGCTAAAACGCGAGCAGTTTCTTGAAAACTCGCCTCGGATATGAAACTTTGGGTATTCAAAGATGCTCTTGTTATTCCCAATAATATGGCTCGGTAACAGATCGCTTCCTCCAAAGCGCGTCCTGTTCGTTCCGCTCGCAATAATCCAATAAGTTCTCCGGGTAAAAAAACATTAGACATTCCATCGTCTGAAACCAAGACTTTTGATGTTATTTGACGTACAATAATTTCGATATGCCTATTATGGATCTGCACCCCCTGGGATCGATAAACCTTTTGGATCTTATTAACCAAAGAGATACGACTTTGCGCTATAGTTAACTCAGCACCAATCAAGAATCCCCAAGGAATTCCAAGAATTCTTGTTATACACCCCTTCCAACTCTCAACTCTCTTTTCTAAGTTTATCGATATTGAATCAATTGAACGCACTTCTAACACTTGTTCCACTTTTGGAAGACCCTGTGTTATATCACCAGATCTCGATTTTTCATATATAAATGTAACTAACGTATCTCCTTCATAAAGGATTTCTCCATAATGGCCGTGAACAGTTGCCCCCGGAGTGGCCAAATAAGGATTAGCCGATCTTATTACTACATAGTCAACGTAAACAATTATAACTTGGCCCGATTTTAGGTGTGGTCCGTTTTTGGCCATATATATATTTTCACAAATAAACTGCCCCGGGCTAATTATTGTCAATCTTTCTTCACAAGAATTATGATAATAATTATGACGGTGAATATACCACTTCAAATTGAATGGATTCAAAACACCCTTACTGCATGGATCGGGATTAACAATTCTCTCCTTTTCATCCATTAAATAATATTGAAATACTTGAAAAGTCTGTTTTAAATTGTTAAGTTTCAGATATTTAGTTACGGAAATCTGATTATGAGTTATGAAATGGTAAAATGAATAAAAATTCGCAAATTGAAGGGCTATTCCTAAGGGGCCCAACCAATTCCTAAGTGGAATTATAGGATTTCCTTTAATTGTTTCTTTTATTACATTGTGAGAGTTTACACCATTGAATAGATCCATTCGAAAACAATTAGATGATGACAAAATCATCAACGATTGATTTCTATTCAACAACGTACTAAGAGTTCCTTGATTTTTTTTAAGTGATCTTGCCTTGGAATAAACGGAAGAAAGTGGATTAATATTGGGACGATCTAACCCATTATCAGAGACCAATCCTGACCCTGATGGATCATTCCTTTTTCTGCTGATATATGAAATAGGGGATTTCATTAAGTTGATTCTTAGAAAATCACGAATCAGACCCTTTGTATTTACTTCAACAACAGAAGCTTGGGCCCCCTCGATAAAAGAATTTTTTTTGTCTTGATCCCAATTCAAGACTAAACAAGTCCGAACTAGTTGAATACTTGTGTCAGAAATTCCCTGACGTGGTTTACCGTTTCCATAAAGAATATAATTGACAACTCGAAGTTTCAGATTATCCTTTTCCTGCAACGGGGCTTGGAGGAGAAGTCTTTCTAAATTTATACCATCCGCTATTTCGAATATGACTACTGGGCGAACAAAAACAAAATACTTTTTCTTGGTAGGTGTGAAAAGTTGGACATATATCCAACTTTTCACTTCTAAGGAATCCTTAGACTTTGTTTTTACCGTTCCTGGTGGTATCAAGATACCACTGTGTCGGGATATCTTATCTGCCTCTCCCGGAAAATGGATATCTCCAGAAAAGATTTTAAGTTCTATTTTTTTTTTTTTTTTCTCCACTCGGACCAATCCGCCTACTCGACTTCTTGTATTTAAAGTAATTTGTGTATCTTCTCCAATGATACTATTATTCCGTACCATTAGGGAAGAAGATTCGGGGAAAATATACACTTCCTCTGGAATGAAAAAAAAGCGATCTACTTTCATTTGGTATTTTGGCTTAAATTCTTTGACTCCTTGATACTCAATCAAATCTTCTTTTTTGACAATTGAATGCACCCCTATAGTCCCATATTTAGTAATTCCTGAACTCTTTCTTCGGTATTGGTGATCGTCGAAAAAAGCAAAAATACTATTTCTACGGAAAATACCATTTATGGGTATTTCAATTGAAATACTGGAGTGGGGCATTAGTTCTTTCTCTCGTTCTTGAATCGATTGGAATGGGATGATGAATCTATTTCTTCGCCTCTTTGCCAATAAATCAGAATTCCCGTGGATAATAGCCGAAGATATGAGATTACAATAGCTAGTACATATGACTCGATTAAGTTCTAAATAATCAGGAATCCTACCTTCCTTTTTACCTGAAAAATCTGAACTAAAGAATTTTTGTTTAACGTGATCATTATTTACTGAAGGACTAGAAATATATCTTTGTTCGACAGAAAGAGAATGAACGTTCATTTGATCTTGATCCTTGTGTATCGAAAAGGGAATTATACTGGATTTGGATGAACCTCCTGATAATATCCATAGATGGCTTGTTTTTGGTAAGAGATGTACATTACTATATATAAATTCAGGTGCATGGGAGACGTCAGTACTCCAGTGCATTTCGCCCTCTGAGTCGGAATAAATATGTTTTCGAACCCTCTCTTTAAAACTCAAAGTATATGTTCCCGAACGGATTTCGGCAATCACTTGTTCTGATTCTACATATTGATCGTTTTGAACTAAAAGCAAACTTTTTGGTGGAATAGTCACGTTATG